ATGCTCGGGGTTCGATAGCATTACAATTTATACAATACATACCACCAAAAGATAGTCTAGAAGGGCGATCCTCCTTACGAAGAAAAAGAAAATGAGACATTGATTCCAGCCAGGAATGAACTGTCAATCCAAGCTAGCTCAGGTCGTAATAGCCAGTTCGGTACGAGATATTCAGGTGCAGGTGTGAGCGCTGCGCTAAGGTAGCTTGCTTGCGATCAACCAAATCGAGAGAGAAGTAGGTAGTTGACCAGGGGAATAGTCCCCTTAGATTCGACCGGTGGGTGAGGGAAAGATGAACGAAATTGAGACGCATATGGGAGACTCTTCCTTTTACCATTCATATTTCACCTGATGCTACACCATAAGAAGAGGGGTAGTGAACTACTCATGGTGCAATACACAAAGTGTATTTTTAATGATGGGAAAGAAGGCTCCAGGTCTCAGTTCTTAGAAAAGTGCTTTTTGAGAGTTCCACCGTGATATATATAGTTTATGACTCTGCCATAGGCAGAAAAGCGGGTTGAAGGAGATCATGTTACGTATTCGAATGTTGGGAGGGTCTGCTAGGGTCTTCGTACCTACTATGAATAGAGAAAACTTTCCCCATTGCACTCACTAGCAGCCCAGGTCTTTCCATTCCTAATGTGGATGTTGTGGAATTATCTACTGGTTCTCGTCCACTTACGGTTGACCTCGCCCCCCACTACAGCAGTAGCGCTGGCATGTAATAAGTTTCTGATACAACTTCTCCTAATGGGAGACATTCCGATACCATAGCATGAACCGAAAAGCAAACTCTTCCTCTCGAAAACGAGCTAGCATAGACCACTTGCTTCAAAGCTCAAGGTTCTTCTATAGAAAATCGATAGAAAGGTCGGCTCTTTCACTCTCAGCGAGTCGGGAAACATTTGCAGTCATTACATCAGGAACGCTTTGTTTTGGGAACTAGTGCAATAACTAAATAAAAAAATCCAATCCGCTTGCCTCTTTTAATTTAATTGATAGCTACTTTTTGGAATTGGGAGTCCTATGGATTGCTCTTATCTTATGCCCCGGATCGGAGGGAAAATAGTGTTGTAACCGAAGTAGACTACCGAACGGGTGTGGGGAAGAATCTCGCCAAAGGTTCAATTTCTGATTCCTTTACAACGGTTAACTCAAGGGATTCGATTCTCTTTTACGCTAGGTGAGACCGAGAACTCGATTGCGGGTGAAGCCTTAGTTGTCGCTGGTGGTAGAGGAAAGGCTTTTAGTGGGCCAGTGAACGGTGAATCTTAGGAGATTGAAGATTGAGAAAGCTTTCTCGAGCAGGTAGAATTAGCAACTATAAGAACAAGAGAAAGTCCTTATGGAAGATAGATTTACCAGTCGTAGCCTATGCCTTCGTCTTTCGATGATCAGACCTAAGAAAGGCGGCCTAATTCCGATCAAAAAAAGAGAGAAATTCCCCCAGAAAGGGTAGAGCCTTAGTTACCCGCAGGTCATAAGCTGGTAACCAGTGGAAGAGCAAGAACTTTCAGGTGAAAGACCCTCACTCGAACTCAGTAGGAAGCCAAGCACGCACGAAAGAAGCTTCCCGAGCTGCTGCCTTTACCTTCTTCCTGGGGAGGGGTCTCTAGCACATTATAATGCGAGCTCGGATGCGGATTCCCTTAAATTAGATTTCGTGAGATTAGATGGGCTGGGCTATGTCTTCGGTCTGGATGAATGCGAGTGCACGAAAGGTCTGATCGGCTCATAGGTGGAAGACACTACCTTGAATTAGCTCTTTTCCTCTTTCTTTTTCACAAGCATGAGTAGGACTTATAGTCTTGGAAAAGTCACCCGACTAAGCAAAGAAGGAGGACCTAGTTAAGGAAGAATCGACCGAAGTCAGAGAAAGTGAGCCAGCCTTCCGGAAACGGTGAATTCATAATATAATGTCCTTCTTTTGACGTAGGTTAGGGTTTCCTTTATGTTTTCCCAGTAGTCCGCTTTCCCCTTTCCGAAAAGGGTTGGGGTTTGAATTCCGATTCCCACATACACCTCGATTTTGATGCCGCCGGTCGGTCATTATTATCTACCCGGGGCGCAAGGAAATCCCGGAAAAGCAGAAGGCCGGCTGGTCGTGTAACTTAACCAGTAATGGCCCGGTTCTCGTCCTCTATTCGATCGAGCATGCATTTAAGCCTTTCTTTTCTGATCGTGCTTAAGATTCAGATTATACTAATGCTATAAAGTAAAATAACCCGGTTAAATGATTTTCGCCCCCACCGAGATCTTCGACGACACATATTTCGATCGGTTCTCGACCATAGATATAGAACAAGAGCCAGCTGAAGGTGAATTCCTGGCCTTTGCGTGTGACTTCCACGATCTATCTTCTTGTTTCGTGAGTTCTTTCCTTCGCGGTTTTGCTCCCATTCTTTTCAGTCTTGTAATAGTCTTTGCCTTGATGTGTAATAGCCTAGCTTAGGGCGGAATTCCTTCTTTCAAGACTCAGTCTAAACCCCTCCTGAAGTTGTCTTCATTTTAGATTCCTTATCTCTTTCGAGTGTTGGAAGTGGTGTGGTGGAGCGCGGTCCTTTTCTTTGAGTTGTTGAAATTCCCACCTGCCTCAAAAAATTTTTTTTCTTTCTTGCTTGGGGTGCAGTCCCATATCGCTTAAGCTACCTTTTCCTTGAGGAAAGATTTCCGTATCGTGAGGGCTCTTTCTTATTGATTCATGCGCATCTACTTCTTCTTCTTTGACTTAGGCCGCTCCGTGCCTTTCACAGACAGGAGAGAGGATTGCTACTGGCTTGCTTCCTTGATTGACAGACTGGCTACCAACCGTGCTACAAAACTTCAGCTTGATTGACTAAATATCGTATGATAATGCACTTTCTCTTCCGTCTTTCTTCCGGATAGAATTGGATTGACAGACCCCGAACAGTGCAGGTTGGCGGACAGGGTACGGCTAGAAGTTTACTGAGAAGCGTGGAGCTTGCTGCCCGGTGGTGATTGAAATCAAAAAATGACCTCCAATCTTAAACCCGGGAATCCATTCGCTACCGCTCCTCATACATCCGCTTTGATCTTACCTCTATTGCTTTCCTGACTGGCTAGAGGAATGTCTTTTAAATCAACTAGCTAGTTACTCTGCTTCGCACCTTTTCCTTTCTGGCCCCTCTATAGCTCCTCATTTCGGTCCTTTTCAAAGTCCTTCCGGTGTCTAGCATCTTCCGCTCCTAGTCATCCCACCGACTCCGGATATCTCAGTCACTTCCTCAGTAGCTGGGGCTTGACTATGAGCTGTAGTCTTTTTTATGACTTCTTTCTAGTCTTCTTTTTACGGGACTGCTTTTTGTTTGATCCTTTTAAGGGATAAAGTGCCAGGGAGTTCTTTTGGGAGCATAAGGTGAGGACGCTAGTTTAGGCTCCACTTGACTTCCATTAGACTGGATTCAAAGAGGCTTTGGTGTTCCATAATAAACCTGAACTTGTAGCTCCGTCAGCCGGCTCCATCAACTGTGCTGTCAGAAACTGGAACTTTCCTCTATACTCTCTATTTCTAGCCCCCTGAAATTAACAGATTTAGGGGAGGAGAACAACTTCATTACTGGTGGTATCTTCACGAGGGATTGGAAAAGCTATTTCTCTAACCAGAACTTTCGGGGTTCCGTAGAGAGGAGATAGAAAAAAAGTCTTTTAAAGAGGGCAGCAGAAGCGAAGTAGAGGAGACCGGAAACTACTTAGCTGTCAACGACGTCCGCTTTCTTACAAATCTTTATGCGGGTACACCTTCGAAACATGAGACTAAAGACCTTTCTTGAGGCGCTTTAAGAAAAGAAGCCAAGCCTCGCGAACATACATGCACCTTCTTTGAAACAGGCTGTGCCTCATCCCGATTCTTCCAAAGAGAAAAGATTGATGAACGAAACGAAGCAGTGCCTTTTCCATCCCCGACTGAAAGGGAGAGGGCTTCTCGCCCGATCCGAATAATCATATATAGTATACTACCTTTCTTAACCTTAACCCTAAGCACAATAAAGTAGCCTCAATGCAGCACTATAACTAACACTAATACTTGTTGACCTCCCTTAAACTACCGGAACATAAGCAGGTTTCTCCACCCGGGTATGTAAGAGCGGCTCAATCCAGGGCCCCGCCCCTGAGTCTTCCCTTGTGTGATCCAACAGATGCTTCCTCCCGAAGGGCTGCTCATTTTCTCTCGAAAACTACCTCCCCGACTCCTACTTCTTTGGATCACTTCACTCACTCTATTGCGAAGACAGACTGGCTAAATAGTAATAGGGGTTCGATAATACACCTAATAAAAGGCTTCACAAACTTACCTCCTTCTAGAGAATTCCTCTTCTTGCTCATCCGGAAATGGGGTCGGATCGGAAGGTCCCTGTCCCTGCTGCCCAATCTTTTGGTAAAATGGAGTAATTCGAACAATGGAAAGAGGCTAGGCCCAAGGTTCTGAAAGAAGCAAGGAATACCAATTGGCTCTTATGTAGAAACTCCTATCAACCGGAACAGAAAGTAGAAGGGTTCACCCCTGCTTCCGAACCTCGCTACCCCGTAACTGAGAAAAAGAGAGGTAGTTTACTACCAAAACTTAATCTATTCCGGCCGAAGATGTTATTCTGACTTCCGGGTAGTTAGCGCAATGTTATCTTGAAGAAAGCGGAATCTTTAATTACATTACCTTGGTAGACTATCTTATTTATAAATATAAATGAAAGGAAGAACCACTCAATCTCCTTCACCTTTGGCCGGCGCAGTTCTGTTTCAATCTTTTGATGGAGCTGCGTAACTCGACTTTGTGAATAGGGCTAAGTCAGCAAGTCGAGATGTGCTCTTTTCCCCGGCTGGGGGCTACGCGGGACTTTCCAACTCGAGAGACTTACTACTAAGAGATTGCAGGGGAAAGATCACCGACCGCACTTCGTGATAGCGCGGAAAGGACCTTTCATCTGGAAGTTGGTAGGGCGGAGCGGATCCTTTAATTGACTACGCTAGGTTCTGAAGGA